GTCAATCGATTGGAGAACCGGGTACTCAATTAACATTAAGAACTTTTCATACCGGAGGAGTATTCACGGGGGGTACTGCAGAACATGTGCGAGCCCCATCTAATGGAAAAATAAAATTCAATGAGGACTTGGTTCATCCGACACGTACACGTCATGGGCATCCCGCCTTTCTATGTTCTATAGACTTGTATGTAACTATTGAGAGTGAAGATATTCTACATAATGTGAATATTCCACCCAAAAGTTTGCTTTTAGTTCAAAACGATCAATATGTAGAATCAGAACAAGTAATTGCTGAGATTCGCGCAGGAATATCCACTTTGAATTTTAAAGAGAAGGTTCGAAAACATATTTATTCTGATTCAGACGGAGAAATGCACTGGAGTACCGATGTCTATCACGCACCCGAATTTACATATGGTAATGTTCATCTATTACCAAAAACAAGTCATTTATGGATATTATTAGGAGGGCCGTGCAGGTCCAGTCTAGTCTACCTTTCGATCCACAAGGATCAGGATCAAATGAATGCGCATTCTCTTTCTGGCAAGCGAAGATATACTTCTAACCTCTCAGTAACCGATGATCAGGCGAGTCAGAAATTGTTTAGTTCGGATTTTTATGGTCAAAAAGACGACAGGATTCCTGATTATTCAGACCTTAATCGAATAATAGGTACTGGTCAGTATAATCTCGTATATTCGCCTATTCTCCACGAGAATTCTGATTTATTGTCAAAAAGGCGAAGAAATAAATTCATCATTCCCCTACACTCGATTCAAGAACTCGAGAATGAACTAATGCCCTGTTCAGGTATCTCGATTGAAATCCCCGTAAATGGTATTTTACGTCGAAATAGTATTCTTGCTTATTTCGATGATTCTCGATACAGAAGAAAGAGTTCGGGCATTATTAAATATGGGACTATAGAAACGCATTCAGTCATCAAAAAAGAGGATTTGATTGAGTATCGAGGAGTCAAGGAATTTAGGCCAAAATACCAAATGAAAGTAGATCGATTTTTTTTCATTCCTGAAGAGGTGCATATCTTGCCCGGATCTTCTTCCATAATGGTACGGAACAATAGTATCGTTGGGGTCGATACACAAATCACCTTAAATCTAAGAAGCCGAGTCGGTGGGTTGGTCCGGGTGGAGAGAAAAAAAAAACGAATTGAACTGAAAATCTTTTCTGGAGATATCCATTTTCCTGGAGAGACGGATAAGATATCCAGACATACCGGCGTTTTGATACCACCAGGAACAGGAAAAATAAATTCCAAGGAATACAAAAAAGTGAAAAATTGGATCTATGTCCAACGAATTACACCTAGTAAGAAAAGGTTTTTTGTTTTAGTTCGACCTGTCGTCACATATGAAATAACGGACGGTATAAATTTAGCAACCCTTTTTCCACCGGATCCATTGCAGGAAAGGGATAATATGCAACTTCGAATTGTCAATTATATCCTTTATGGAAATGGCAAACCGATTCGAGGAATTTCTGACACAAGTATTCAATTAGTTCGGACTTGTTTAGTATTGAATTGTAACCAAGACAAAAAAAGTTCTTCTTGCGAAGAAGCCCGTGCTTCTTTTGTTGAAATAAGGACAAATGGTTTGATTCGACATTTCCTAAGAATCAACTTAGTGAAATCCCCTATTTCGTATATTGGAAAAAGGAATGATCCGTCGGGGTCAGGATTGCTCTCTGATAATGGATCAGATTGTACCAATATCAACCCCTTTTCTGCCATTTATTCCTATTCCAAGGCAAAAATTCAACAATCTCTTAACCAACCTCAAGGAACTATTCATACGTTGTTGAATAGAAATAAGGAATGTCAGTCGTTGATAATTTTGTCAGCAGCCAATTGTTCTCGAATGGGGTCATTCAAGGATGTAAAATATCACAGTGTGATAAAAGAATCAATTAAAAAGGATCCCCTAATTCCAATTAGGAATTCATTGGGCCCTTTAGGAACATGCCTTCCAATTGAGAATTTTTATTCATCTTACCATTTAATAACTCATAATCAGATCTTAGTAACTAAATATTTGCAACTTGACAATTTAAAACAGACTTTTCAAGTGATTAAATTTAAATATTATTTAATGGATGAAAATGGAAAAATTTTTAATCCCGATCCATGCCGTAACATTATTTTAAATCCATTCAATTTGAATTGGTCTTTTCTCCATCACAATTATTGTGCAGAGACATCTAAAATAATTAGTCTTGGACAGTTTATTTGTGAAAATGTATGTATAGCCAAAAATGGACCGCCCCTCAAATCGGGTCAAGTTATACTTGTTCAAGTTGACTCGATAGTGATACGAACAGCTAAGCCTTATTTGGCCACCCCCGGAGCAACTGTTCATGGCCATTATGGTGAAACCCTTTACGAAGGAGATACATTAGTTACATTTATATATGAAAAATCGAGATCTGGTGATATAACACAGGGTCTTCCAAAAGTAGAACAGGTGTTAGAAGTGCG